ACCCATCATTGGTTTGATCATTGATAAGGTGAATACCCAGCCCCTTCAATGCTAGGCATAATGAGGATAAGGACCTCAAAATAACCTCTTTTCGTCCTATGAACTTTAAGGTGTATGAAGTATCATATTTGACTCTTGGGGCGGATTGATAGAGACTCCATTTAACTTAGGTTGATCTAGGCCGGAGGCAGACCTACGTCAGGGTAACCCTTCTTTGAAACACTTTGGTATTGCTCCCGGATCAGAATTCAAATAATGAATCCGAGCGCATGGAGCCATCTCGTTATCTTCCTGTCAAGAAAAAATATGGTGGACTAGCCGATCTTTTTATCAGTTAATGAAAGAGCCCAATGCAAAAAAAAACGCATGTTGGGTCTTTGAAACAGTTCGAATCATTTCGATAATAATAAGTTTGATCTGTTTTACCGAGAAAGTCTACGGTTCGAGTCCGTATAGCCCTATACATTTTTGTATTCATTTCCTAATTAGTGCGTGTGACCGGCCGGTTGATTGTTCCATAGAAATGGAATCATTCCCACAGGATCACGGAGATCCCTCGGGGCTTGAAAACAATAATTTATTCCAATGGATCCAATCGGATCGGTATTTTCAAATCTCGGATAAACAAACCCATTCTTCTTCATTAATCTTCGTCTGTGAATGACATACGGCCTTTTTCCTCTTTTATTTGTCCATGATCCAAGATTTAGTGATACACCTTTGCTTTGGTATACCCAAGTCAATTTAATTTATGAAGTCAAAATCATAACATGAGCCTGGCTCAAGAAAAACTCCAACCTGACCCAACCAAATCAAATCCAAATTCAATCTAATAATAAGTCACATTATCTAGAACCTATTCTTGTTCTTGTATTTGTAGAAAAGCCAGAGTTTCAAAAACGAAGCTCTTTGGTAAGTTTCATTGTACAATAGGCTTTTCTTCGTATAACCGGCTTAGCAAAGCAAGTAGTCATTTTTCTGTACAATACTTAAACTTATAACTTATTTTTTTTTATTCCAATCTACCCAATCCAATTTGTTCATCATTCCAATTCTACCAATGCAGACTTTATCTAAAAAGATTAGGGCCCATTTGAACTTGGATGAGTTAGGAATCCCCCGGCGTATCGCCTTTTGGCAGAACAACAATCCCAATTCATTGTTTTAGAGACAATGAGTTGGTCCTAAATGTATCAACGCACCCTCCTCTATTTCTATGTTCTATGAGTTGGTTTTGGGATGGGGAGATTTTGTCTATCGAATCGTTCGACAACGCATGATTCCTTTCGAAGTATCTTCTGTAAATCATTTACGATTCAGCCGACTCTACCATTAAGCTATGCCCCATTTTGTAGGTTTGCTTCAAAAGAAACGTTTTTTGTTGTCACGAAACCTAACTCGTTGGTTGGTCCTGCTAGGTGTTATTATTACATTAAATAAATAAGTATTTCGAGTCGTTCCAAATCACGATCTTTAGTCCTAGAAATGGGTCTGAAATGATTCTTTCAAGACTTCTAACTCGGGGGTAAAGCCGGGGCCGGGGTAGTACAGGTCCAAAGTTTCCTAATTTGGGTATAGGAACCCATGAGTTTTTATATGTAAGGGTTCCTCACAATTCAATGGATTGAATCAAATCAATTAAGTATAAATCTGGGACAGGGAGAGAGAATCGAATCGGTCGATGCATTCCGTTTTCGTATCCGTATCAAATCAATAGAAACAATAATCCTCTATCCGGATCTTAATGAAAAGAATACACCAACACAGCCACGTAGAATATACCATAAATCCCGAGATGGAAATTCCTAGAAATTCTATTCCATCTGACTACTGACTATATTCTAAATCACTAAGAAAAAAAAAAAGAGAGAGAGAGAAAAAATGGGCCAGACCTCCTCTTTGGCTCTATTATATTAATAGAATATTGAAATTATTTATGTTTAATATTTCATTTAATCTTATTTGAATAATATTGTTTGAATATTATTTCAATTTCAATTCATATTATTTAAAATATTCTTTAAAAAAAATTCCTTAATTCCTTTTTTTGTTTGATAGAAAACCCGAGGCAAGGTAGGAGAGAGTTTGATTTGTATAATAGCATTATATGTCTACACCATATCTAAATAGAATCGAAGTAAGTGTAAGTGGGATTCCGTTGGATGAATCTTGGGACGATACATGACCCACAACAAGTAAACAAACGAAACTATGTGGTTTGATCAAAATTGTTGTTTCGACTAATGCAGTTATGGATGAATTGAGAATTCCAATTTGAATCAACTAATTCGGTATATTCCACATTAATAGGAGTGCTTCTATGTTTCTGCTTCACGAATATGATATTTTCTGGGCATTTCTAATAATATCAAGTGTTATTCCTATTTTGGCATTTCTAATTTCCGGAGTTTTGGCCCCGATTAGTGAAGGACCAGAGAAGCTCTCTAGTTATGAATCGGGCATAGAACCGATGGGGGATGCTTGGTTACAATTCCGAATC